GCTTTTCCGGCAATACGAACGTATTTAAGTAATTGTCGTTCTGTAAGACCATAATGAAACCGCAATTTTTGTTTTTCTTCTAGGCGAATACGATATTGAGATTTTTTCCCGGAACGCGATTGGTTTCTAAGATCACTTCCGGCTTTAGGCCTTTTATTCGTTAGTCCTGGTAAAGCCCCAAGACGTCGTATTTTTTTGAAACGAGGTCCTCGGTAACGCGACATAAAGACTCCTTATTCTTATTTAGAATTAATTTCATTCTTTTTTTGCAAATTGGATTTTACAGAATAAACCTAAACTAAAACTGAACTAAATGAAGCGAAGTTTGCTGAAGTAGTGTACTTGTACTATAAAGAAGAATGAGATAAATTGGATAAATATTAAAACTTTCGATTATTATATATATATACTATTATTATATATTATTCTATTATTACATATATAAGATCCTTTGCCTGACATAGTTGGGAGTTCCTTATAACTTAACCTATAACTTCAGAAATTCATGGTTTTTGGAAAGAGGGGAAGACACTTTTTCCATTTTTCAATATTCTTTGATTTCAAACAAAGGAAGATTGTCCGTTTTTCTCGAACTTGACTCAAAAAATGAAAAATAGGAAAAGCCGGCTATCGGAATCGAACCGATGACCATCGCATTACAAATGCGATGCTCTAACCTCTGAGCTAAGCGGGCCTGCATAATAGAAATATTCTATGCATAGGAATTCAATACACTATAGTATAAGTAGAGTGTCTATAGAAATATAGAAAAGAATAGAATCTATAATTCCCAATAAATATTGGATATTATAGAACATAAGGATTTATATAGCGAATATAGAATTTTGATTTCTTTCTCACAATTCGAAATTGGAATATTATTCTATTCGATAGTAAATCTTAACTATTTTTAGAGAGTCTAGTTGAATTTTCTTTTTTTTATTATTTTGAATTCACATGACATTTGAAATTCTTTTTGTTACACTTCTATATTTTCTAGCCTATATATTTCGAATTCTATATTTCTTTTGAATTCGATTGATTAGTTATAACTAATCAGACATTCCTCGGCTTTTATTCGTAAAGGTAAAAAAATAGACCCTTCAAGTATCACCCCTTGACTGGGAAAATGGGAGGAAGAGAAAGATATATATGGGGTATACATCAATCTATATTGAATTGCCGATACAGAAATGATAAAATCCAATTGGATTGGATCCAATATGGGCTTCCTATAGGTAAGAAAGAAAATACTTTTTTCGAGATAGTAATCCCTATCTAATAAATGCAAGGGTTCCAGTATAAATGAAAGAAAAAGGGGAATGATATCATAATAAGATCCTAAGCTCAAAAAAAAAGTAAGAGGGGATATGGCGAAATCGGTAGACGCTACGGACTTAATTATAATATAATTAAATTGAGCCTTAGTGTGGGAAACCTACTAAGTGATAACTTTCAAATTCAGAGAAACCCCGGAATTAATAAAAATGGGCGATCCTGATCCAAATCCTGTTTTTTCGAAACAAAGGTTCAAAAAACGAAATAAAGGATAGGTGCAGAGACTCAATGGAAGCTGTTCTAACAAATGGAGTTGACTGCGCTGGTAGAGGAATCCTTTCTACGGAAACTTCAGAAAGGATGAAGGATAAACGTATCTATCGAATACTATATCAAATGATTAATGATGGCCCGAATTCGTATTTTTTAATATGAAAAATAGAAGAATTGGTGGGAATTGATTCTATATTGAAGAAAAAAGAGAATATTCATTCATCAAATCATTCACTCCACAGTCCGATAGATCTTTTAAAGAAAAGAACTTATTAATCGGACGAGAATAAAGATAGAGTCCCATTCTACATGTCAATACTGGCAACAATGAAATTTATAGTAAGAGGAAAATCCGTCGACTTTAAAAATCGTGAGGGTTCAAGTCCCTCTATCCCCAAAAAAGTCTATTTGACTCCTAAAATAGTTATCCCGCCCCCCCTTTTCGTTAGCGGTTCCAAATTCCTTTATCTTTCTGATTCTTTGACTTTCGTATTTGGGCGTAAATAACTTTCTCTTATCACATGTGAGATAGAATATACATCCACATTAAGCAAGGAATCCCTATTTGCATAATTCACACTCAATAGCTGCAGGACTTGGAGAAAACTTTGTAATCCCCCCTGTCCCTTTAATTGACAGAGACTCCAGTCATCTAATAAAATGAAGATGGGATGCTACGTTGGGAATGGTCGGGATAGCTCAGCTGGTAGAGCAGAGGACTGAAAATCCTCGTGTCACCAGTTCAAATCTGGTTCCTGGCACATGGTGAAATTGGATCAAGTCTTTCTTTTATAAATTAATTGATATGAAGCGAGATACATATTGATTTTGAATCTGGATCATAATACACACCTTTATCTATCTTAGCGAGATATACCCCATCTATTTTATAGATGGGTAGAGTTTCTTAAATTCTTAAATAAATAAAATGAAATTCTATTTTCTCTTT